CTTTCTTTTATCAAAGGTTCCACCAATTGATATGTTTCCACAAATAATTTAAATTCAATTTCGTGATCCGTATCTTCAATTTTTGGAAATTTATGAAACTCTTCTGTCAAGCCCTGATTAATGAACCTACAAAATCCCTCAAATTGTATCTGGCTAAATCCAGGTATTGTGGACATTTCCTCATTTCCATTACAGAGCATCTTAATCTTAAGTTTCCTGTTTATCGAAAAAATCCCATTATTGGCTCATCCTTCGTCGAACCATAATCATATGGATCGATCTAGCAATGATGGAATATATATCCTGTTTACTGAATCACATGAAATTTTAGCCAACCTTATCCATATTTATAGACTTCATACCTATGAACAGAGACGGAACAGAAGAATAAAGAAAATTTTCGCTGCAAATTTGAATTTACGACAAATACAAATGGAAATGGATTGATAAAGCACTTCTCTTCTGGAAACAAAATTATGCCACTTAGACTTATGGTATGGAGTCTTGTATAGTATAGAATAGCCAAATTAATCCAATTTCTACCTATTATGATATTACAATCGGATTGGTTACCAAAAAAGATTCAGAATTTAATCTGCTCTCTGTGAATGAGATAAAGACAAAATAATATAAATATAATTAGGAGCAGTATAGAATTTACTTTTATTTTAACACTTAATATTCAAAAAAAGATTCGCAGCTTCTTTTTATTTTTTGTTTTGGTAGTAGAATTTATAGAATATGGTTGAAGCGGGTAATAGTAATTGTATTTATCAAATACATACCAATATAGTTATCTGTATATTCTCACTTTTATGGTAATTTCCTGTGGAGCAACATGGGTCGTGCTATATCATAATTTATCTTTTCTATTCCATATATTCAATGAAAAATGAAAGCACAACAATTCCCTATAGAAAAATATGTAGATAAAATACCTGACTTGTATCCGTGTAACAATTTCTGTTCTAGGGTTTACATATATATATAATTTTTGTTATAATTGCAAAAAGATTGATTATTGAAAATAATTGATACCGATCGGTTGTAAATCGTTTTTATTTTCTTATATCATTAAAGAAAATGGGAGATATAAATTTAAAAACCGCTCATTCGATTAATTCCAAGTAAATAATTAAGTAAATGGTTAAGAATTTGTCATAATTTTCTTTTCTTTAGAAAAGAAAAGTTTTTAATTGGTATATATATATTGAGATACATTCAATTGAAGAAAATGATATCAACCGGATCCCATAAAAAAAGAAAGCATAATTCTCTTTTGAAATTTAGAATAAGTACAGCAAGATTCAAGATATAAATCAAATAAAAAAAGGTTCGGCAGTCTCCCCTACAAAATTAGAAATAGGTAAAGTGGGTAGGATATTTATATCCTTTTTGTATTGTTTTGGCGACATGGCCAAGTGGTAAGGCGGGGGACTGCAAATCCTTTATTCCCCAGTTCAAATCTGGGTGTCGCCTGATCAGCTCAATAATCAATAAAAGACTTGAGATTTCTGAGAACTTAAAAAATAAGGGTTATTTTATACCTACCGGTATCGATTTTGGCTACACCTGAAATCCTTATTTTTTATTTTTTAAGGTTTATGGAACCCACGAATTCTTCAAGTACAAGTATCGACAAGATTTACTAACCCCCGATCTCTGCTCCTATTGGCCAAGAATTCATTAAGTTATATTTAGATCAGAAATCTCAATTCTTAAAGGATTCCTAATTTTCACCGCTTCATAGTTTTGAAAGGAACTGAAGATACTTTTATTAGGTAGTAGGTAGGGGTATTCCACTGATATTTACTAAGAATGTGTATTGTATTTGTATTTAATGCTTTCCAATTCTACCAGAGTTACTATACTATAGATATGAATACTATAAATATAGGAATTTGTTACAAGCGAGTTCATAGGATTGTTTCATCCATAATAGCTTTAAGTCAAAATCCTATTTTGACTCTGCACCATTGATTCCACTATGATTGGTGATCAATAATAGAATAATTCCTTCATTTCATAAAGAAGATAGGGGACATAATTTACATGGATATAGTAAGTCTCGCTTGGGCTGCTTTAATGGTAGTCTTTACATTTTCCCTTTCACTCGTAGTATGGGGAAGGAGTGGACTTTAAAGGTACTACTAATTGAGTAATCGAATTGTATTAATTGTTTAATTGATCGTTTTGCAAAGCATTTTAAAATCAAATTATGAATTATTCTAATAGTTGTATTTCGAAACTCAAGTCAATGGGATACCTATGATAGGATTTTTTTCCAATTCCAACTGAGTTCTTCCAAAATAGAATATTTTGATTTTAGAAATTCGTTCTTGCTAGAATTTGAATTATGGATATTTTTGAATTATGGATATTCTAGTGAGAAGCAATCAGTCCCCCATTTTTTTTTTCTTTAGTTTGATTCTCTCTTTCTTTATTTTTATTGTTCTAAGAACAAGTAATTCCGCTATTATATGGCGATATATACTTTCCACTAGAAACTACTAATGGCTTGGTTATCCAAAGAGGCCCTGCCCCCACACACATAATAAAAATCAAATAAGATTTTGCTTGCGTTAAGTGATACGTATATCGCACATTTAACTAACGTTTTAGATTCATTTTATTTATGCTTTATCGATTCATTTGATATCACGTTTAAACATGATGCATCAGTGGGCCTACTACTCCTTTTCCAAATTGGAAGAAGTTACCGTGGAGCTCTGCGGATCATCCGTTAGTGGCTCCATCAATAACTTCTTTGGAATTCGAATCTAATTCTTTGGTTTTGTTTTCTTCGTTGTATTTTTATAATTTCTCTTATATATTTTTTATAATTTCTCTTATATATATTTTTAATATATATATATTTATTATTTTTATATATTTTAGTTATATATTTTAGTCAATTTTTAATTTTCACTTTTTTATTCTATATTTAGATTTAGAATATATCTTAATATATATAATATATTAAGATAATGGTTTCAATAGATCCCAGGATCCATATTTATTTCTTAAAATTCTAAAAAACTTAGGAATTAGATTAGAGATTAAAATAGAACAGTTGACCTTCGATTATTTTGGATTGGTCGAAATTCATACAAATGGATGTAGCGAAAAATAGAATTAGAGTACTGTTTACATATACAAAATATATGATATGTATGTACTACTATACAACCGTATACCTGGATAGTATGGTAGAAAGATTTACATAGTATTTATACTATATTTAATTTATACTCTATTATTAATTATTATATTCTATTATATTGAATTATTATATAATAATTCAATATAATAGAATATAATAATATTTAAATAATTATAATATGATAATTCTAAAATATACTTTTATATTAGTTCTTTTTATCATACTATCTTAGATAGTGTTTATTCCGGTCCGATTATTTCATTAAGACTCGGGATTTGAATCTCTTTTATTTCTTCAATCATTAATAAGAACTAATGAGTTTCAGTCCAATTAATCGTTTTGATTAATCATTTTGGCTGACTGTTTTTACGTAGATGATAAGTAAAAAGGCAGTAGGAACTAGAATAAAGAGTGCAGTAGCAATAAATGCGAGAATATTTACTTCCATAATCTCATTGTTTTTTTTTGCTTCGCAATAACTCGGGATCTAATCCCATAGAGATGATAAATTTGACTCCTAGAAATTCAATGGGATGAATTACATCCTAATGATACGGAATCGGATCAATATTATGAATAACAATATCTGATCTATCAAATCGATTCATAGTCGAGAATTGAATAATATAACATGGAAAGATCCTTTATCCATACCAAAAAAGGGATTCTCGATCCAATAAGGAATCCCATCCCATTGAATTTCTCATACTTTTCCACTCTTTATTTTCTATTTTCTATAATAAAATGAACATTTTATAGAATTCCATTTGAATATTATTATACTATTTACATCTTATAATTATAATACTATTTACATCTTATACTACTTAGTAACTTATACTACTATATAAATAATATATACAATTATCCTATCCAATTATCTGATGAGGTATCATATGACCGGTATTCCTATTCCATTGCTCGCGCATCCAACCAATAAAAAAAGTGAATTAGAAAAAACGACGTGTTAAGTTAATTCTAAACTAAGTTTTTTGTAATGATTTCATTTGGAATACAGATTAATTTGTAATGCGGAGAAGTATAATAAATATAAATCAAGATATAAAGGATATAATATTTCAACAAATTGATGAAAAGAGGGGGCATTTTCTTTGATTTATATTTTCTTAGGATTAGGATCCTCACTCAATCCTTGGATTAATACTGGCGTGTATACATCAAAAATTCAGTGTGCGATTTGAATGAAAATAAGACAAATTATTTCCAATTAAATTAGATTGTTTCAAATTAGTAATTGAGAAATATTATATAATAAGGGGTTGTTTAAAAAGTATTTAGTAGAGTTAATTATGTGAAATCCTCATTGATTGTGCATTGTATAATAAACAAATACATATATTATATAAAATATAATACCGGTCGAAATATAAGTACTCTATTACATTTCATTGATCAAGAGGAATTGAAAAAGCAGTATAGTATGGTATCTCTCAAAATCCCTGACTACTACGATACTGCTTGCGGATTATACCAATCTACATATACCTCTCTCTTTTATCAATCAGTACTAGTGGAATAAAGAGCAATTCCCATATTTATTTGATGCTGATGAGAAATGCGAAAGAAAAAAAATCAAGGTACTTGCTGTGAATTAGATTTTGCTTGTTCCATTCCATCCTTTCATTTTCCCTGAAAAAGGAAAGATGAATTGAGCAATTCATCGGATCCTAGTTCGGGACTGACGGGGCTCGAACCCGCAGCTTCCGCCTTGACAGGGCGGTGCTCTGACCAATTGAACTACAATCCCGGTGAGGTGTACAGCAATACATATTGGTTGGTTTCATTCAAATTGTCCTATTTTTGCCGTATTGTAACA